AATATCATTTGATTCGCCGATCTTCAAAAAAGGAAATAAAAAAAGTTTCGTCGTTGAATGATAAATGGGAAATTCATGGAAAATTACAATCCCCACCACGTAATAGTGCACCTACACGTCTTCATCGACGTTGTTTTTCGACCGGAAGACCGAGAGCTAACTATCGAGACTTTGGGTTATCCGGACACATACTTCGTGAAATGGTTCATGCATGTTTGTTACCGGGTGCAACAAGATCAAGTTGGTAAGGATCAAACTATACCTTTTTTTTTCTATTGATCTCTATGATCATCGATCATAGAGAGCCCCCTTTACCATTCTGTATAAATGGGATATTCTATTTGTATGGATATGGTAGAGGGGCACATCCAATCCTCGGTTGTCCATTAGTTCCCATCTCTTCTCTTCAACGCGGGGTAGAGCAGCTTGGTAGCTCGCAAGGCTCATAACCTTGAGGTCACGGGTTCAAATCCTGTCCCCGCAATGTAATATCGATCGTTTTTTTGTCAAAAAAATGTAGGTCTGACTCTGTTAATGTTAACTAGCCATTAATTAATTACTATATACTATTTCTCTTTTTGGATCGGAGGAAAAGAAGTAGGAAGAGAAGATAGAACCACTACACTATCGTAGTAAACTCTACCGAATCATTTATCCTATTCTATTAATTCACTATAGGCGGATAGCGGGAATCGAACCCGCATCTTCTCCTTGGCAAAGAGAAATTTTACCATTCGACCATATCCGCGTTTTCTCGTTCCTGATAAGCCCGCGTCTCCATATATATGATATCATCATGTTTGGATCATTATTGTGCGGGGACGGATACTATAGAACGATTCCAATTGTCTAATTAATATATATATATACAATATAAAATATACAATATAAAATAGATTCTATGTTATTCTATATAACATATAACATAGAATATAACAATAAAATTCTTTTTTATTCAAGAAGTTGGACTTTGACCCCCCAATTTTTTTCTTTATTTTCCTTTTCGGGATTCATTTAAATTTTATATTATGGAATTTTAATGCGTGTCACAACCCGAAAGGATTCTAGGGGGTCATTTATTTTTTGATCCAGAAAATAAAATACTGAATTGGTTCAAGAGATGAGAGAATTAAGGATAGCTACTAGAAAGACTAATCCAATCCATAATGATGTACCGGAAAATACAACATTTTTGTTATTTGACCAACCGTCAGAAGAAGCAAATACAACAGGTACACTAATCAATAAGATTGATGAAGTAGCAATTAATGCAAAAACAGCCAATTGGAAAGCAATAGTCATACTTCTAATCCTCCAAGCTACCAATAAATAAACTATACCATTTGATCCCTTTCTCATCAAAAAAAAAAAAATTGTAAATGCATCATAGAGGGATTTGACCATGAACCCATTGATCCTGTAGGACTTAGTACCACTTTATTCGGACATGGAGTCAAGGCCGTTTTTATTTACTTCGCAAACGTACATGCCGGCTCATGCATCTATATATACAATAGCAAAATATATATATTCACAACCTGGTTGTTTCTACCTACGGATAATGGTGGTATCAACTCATACGACCATGTTCTATTCTGGGGAATACAAATAAAATAAAATGGAGATTGTTTTTCGGAGAGATGGCTGAGTGGTTGATAGCTCCGGTCTTGAAAACCGGTATAGTTCTTTATTCAGAACTATCGAGGGTTCGAATCCCTCTCTCTCCTTTTACTCGTTGAATCTATTTCTTTATTTGTTATTGGTTTCTCCCGGCTCGGCTAACCTTCCTAGCCGAGCCAAAAAACAATAGATATAACTGAGTTAAAAAAAGTAAGACTTTGAAGTATCAGTTGATCCCAATTCTAATTGTATGATGGAATCGAATGGATTCCCACTTCAGGTATTTGATCTTATGTCTCAGTTAAGAGGGGTCATGAAAAGAACAGGTTCCAAATCACGATCAATTCCTTTTTCAAATCCTGCTGCAGCTGCGCGGGCCCTTCCCGCATGCCACAAATGACCTACGAATAGGAAGAATCCTAGAACAAAATGAGAGGTAGCTAACCAACTTCTAGGAGAAACGTAATTGACTGCATTGATCTCGGTAGCTACACCACCCACGGAATTTAAAGAACCTAAAGGAGCATGAGTCATATATTCCGCGGAACGACGTTCTTGCCAAGGTTGTATGTCTTTTTTCAGCCTACTCAAGTCCAAACCATTTGGACCCCTTAAAGGTTCCAACCAGGGAGCACGGAGATCCCAAAAACGCATAGTTTCTCCTCCAAAAATAACCTCTCCAGTCGGGGAACGCATTAGATATTTACCTAAACCAGTGGGTCCTTGAGCGGATCCCACGTTAGCCCCAAGACGTTGGTCTCTAACTAGAAAAGTGAATGCTTGAGCTTGAGAAGCTTCTGGCCCAGTGGGCCCGTAAAACTCACTAGGGTAAGCAGTATTGTTGAACCAGACAAAACAACAAGCGATGAAACCAAAAACA